TCTGTAAAATACTCGTTTGGGCGGGGGCTTCCAAAAACATCGTAAGCTAAACCCGTGCTAACAAATAACCAACCCGCAATGAATAGGGAGGGTATAGTAATGCTATGAATAATCCAGTATCGAATACTGGTAATAATATCAGCAAAAGAACGTTCTCCTGTGCTTCCAGACATGCCGAGCTCCACATATTCTTATACAGTCAAAGGGGGATCGATTCCATAAAAGATGAAATCAGTAAGTAGAAATTTACTGAAATACAATCTTTGTTAGATCGTCAATTTTGTACCAAGGGTCTCTTTCGAGTATACCGAATCAGTATAGCTATCCTTCTTCTAACACAGCAACGAAATTTCACAATCTGTGTCGAGATCAAGTACTAGATAATTTCTTTCTTTTTTCCTTGTTGGTTCTTTCGGATGTACTGAATAGAAAATTCCTCAAAGTTTGAAAGTATAAGATGAGGGTTCTCCACATTCATTATTAGCTTCGGACTAGAAACTGAGGATTAATTAAAAAGTGAATAGGGCGAATAGGTTTCTAATAATTCATGGAGGAAATTATCAGATTTCGACAATTCAATTAGATGCGAAATCTAGAAATATGCTTTTTGTGGTTGTCGAAGATGTTTTTTGTTAGAACCCCCTCTTTTTTCATTTTAAAGAATTGAATTGGTTAGTCGTCTAGTAACTCGTAACAATAATAGCCGTAATAGATACTAAAAATAATAACTAATACCATTTCTTTTTCTTCAAAATCAGATTAGTTGTTCTTGTATTAAACACAAAAAGGCTAATGCTCTTTCTTGGCTTAATTACTTAATTACAAGGATAGAGCTTTATTTTTAAATATAATGAAAAGACAAAAAAACCGCGGAACCCTAGTTCCGAGTGATCTGATACCTTTTTCTTTTCGTTCTAGATATTAGAAGAATGGGACTCATTACTAAATCTAATAAATAAGTGAAAATCAAAGTCAACAAGTAAAGGGCATTCTAAGGTCACTGTCTTCTTTTGTTCTAAAGTAAACAATGAAAATAGAACAAATTAGATACAAAAAAAAGGGGGGTCGACATAGATATTTTTACGATTTTATTCCATATTAATTCAAAGTTGAATGAAGTTAAACAAGAAAGTTTTTATTCTTTATTTTTGAATTCATATTCAAATTTATTTTAATTATTTTTTTCTTTTATTATATTTCAAATATAAATAATAAATAGAAAGAAAAAAAATGCAAATATTTTCATTAGATTAGTTTACTCAACTCACGAGTTGCTTAATAAATCTGTTGATTTGGAATCACAGGATGGGTAGATGTCAGAGATGATGAATTGATTTCTTACCTATGTAAATATATTTTTCTTTTTGTTCGTCTGTCATAATTGATTGATGAATCAATAATTTTCAATTGTATCTTTCAAGTGGTATTTTTTGCTTATTTTCCTATTTTTGTCTCAAAAAAGGAAACTTAGGGAAGTGCTTTATAAACATATGTAAAAAAAGAACATATTTCATTTAGTTTCCTTATGCCGACTATAACTAGTTATTTCGGTTTTTTACTAGCGGTTTTAACTATAACCTCGGGTCTATTTATTAGTCTGAATAAGATACGACTTATTTGATTTGAAATTTTGAAATGAATTGGAAATTTTGAGATATTATAGATATTCTAGAGTTCCTTATCATGTCAATTGCCAATTCTTGGTCATTGAGATTCATAGTCAATACAGATTCATATTTAAGGATAGATATTACCCCCCTTTTTTCTTTTCCTTTCAAACAAATTCAAATGATTGAAGTTTTTCTATTTGGAATCGTGTTAGGTCTAATTCCTATTACTTTGGCTGGATTATTTGTAACTGCATATTTACAATACCGACGTGGTGATCAGTTGGACCTTTGATTAAGTAACATTTCTTTTGTTTATTGACCTCCTATTTCTTTGTTTTAATCCTAATTCACAGGGGGTCAAATTCAGACTTTAGATTAGACTGTTATTCCATTATTTCAGTGTCATTCTCAATCTAACAAGAATGGAATCACGCTCTGTAGGATTTGAACCTACGACATCGGGTTTTGGAGACCCGCGTTCTACCGAACTGAACTAAGAGCGCTTTATTTTCAAAATAAATATTTTTGTGATGCCAATACATCTTGCATGCATATACTAACTTTCTCAATAGTTATCTATAGTTAACTATAAGTATAGATAACTATTGAGTATGTATGTACAATTTGAATCGGTCTCAATTGATCTCTTGTTACTGCTCATACGATAACTAATAGTTAGGGATAGGGATGACAGGATTTGAACCCGTGACATTTTGTACCCAAAACAAACGCGCTACCAAGCTGCGCTACATCCCTTTCCATTGGTTTCCAATGTCATTGTAAAGAATCTTTATCTTGTTTTCCACATTTTTCCGTTATATATATATCATATATCCTTCTATCCTGTCATTTTTTTCTTTTTTTTAGTTTCATATCCTATGATATTTATATAATATAAAAAAATAAAAATATTCTATAGAATAAGAAAGAATAATATAATATAGTTAAATATGAGAATATAAATATAATATAATTATATTATTAAAAAAAAGAATACTCTATAAAAATAAAAAAATATCTAATGAATTGTTGTACAATTCAATTTGAATTGGGACTTCTCCCGACAAGACAAATACAAGTGGTTATTAATAAAAAAACCATTTGATCATATTCCTATATGTAATTATGTATTACAAATTACAAGAAAAAAAAGAAGGAGGATTTGAAATGCGAGATCTAAAAACATATCTCTCTGTGGCACCAGTGGTAAGCACTCTATGGTTCGGGATTTTAGCGGGTCTCTTGATAGAAATCAATCGTTTATTCCCGGATGCATTGATATTCCCATTTTTTTCATTCTAATTATTGGCACGGAAAGGGGTGACGAAGATTAGAGATCCAATCAAATATCTGTGATTAATTCCTTCTTCTTTATTTATTTCTTTTTTTTTAGAAGAATAAGTTAGAAAAAAAAGAGAAAGAAGAAAGGTGGATTTGGCCTCAATGAAACTCGAAATTTTTCCCAGGTTTCAATGGAATTGAATTATTAATTCAATTCCATTGCTATTAATAATAGAGTGAGACCAGAAATGGAATGCTAGGGCAGGGGCAATAATGTCATACAAGATACTTAATTGAAAAATTAAATACTGTACTGCGATTCGAAATATAGTTAGAAATCATTGTATTACTTAATTATAATTACTGTACTATATAAAATTAATTGGAACAAAATCTTTCAAAATTTGATTTTGAATTATCAACTTCTACTTTTTTTTCGTTCCTTTTTTCTTCTTCGATTCGAATCTGAAAATAGAAGATTTAAGTGAATCAAAAAACCAAATAGAAGATTTAAGTGAATCAAAAAACCAAAGGAGGTTCATGGCCAAGGGTAAAGATATCCGAATAACAGTTATTTTGGAATGTACCAGTTGTGATCAAAAGAGTGTTAATAAGAAATCAACAGGTATTTCCAGATATATTACTCAAAAGAATCGACACAATACGCCTAGTCGATTGGAATTGAGAAAATTCTGTCGCTTTTGTTGCAAACATACGATTCACGCAGAGATAAAGAAATAGATAAAATGGATCGCTTGTGTGTCACCCTTTCAAGGTAGATGAAAAAATGATATTTCAGATATATTCTATAAATTCTATAAATCTATAAATTATATATATAACATATAAATTAGATATATAACATGAAATTATATACATAATATATATATATTATATAGCATATATTTCATTATATAACAACATATATATATAATAAAGAATATAAATAAAACAAATCCTTTATTTTATAATAAATGGGATTGGGGGATAGGAATAAACAAACCATGGATAAATCTAAGCGACTCTTTCTTAAATCCAAGCGATCTTTTCGTAGGCCTTTGTCCCCGATCCAATCGGGGGATCGAATTGATTATAAAAACATGATTTTACTTTATCGATTTATTAGTCAACAAGGAAAAATATTATCTAGACGCGTCAATAGATTGACCTTAAAACAACAACGATTAATTACAATTGCTATAAAACAAGCTCGTATTTTATCTTTGTTACCTTTTGTGAATTCGTCACCTTTTGTTAATAATGAAAAAAAGGAATTTGAAAAAAGCGAGTCGACCACTAGAACTACTACTAGTGTTCGTAAAAAAAAAAAAAAATAGAATTACTCTTCAATTGAATTTAAATTTGAATCTAAAATCAAATTAAATGTGGATTGATATTTTGTTTGAAACCTAAGACAATCCAATTGGGTTGTTGCGTTGTAAGAAAAAAGATAATTAGTGAAAAAGAATAAATCTTTTTTTTTATTGAGCGGGGTTGTTCATTTTGATGACTTTATTATATGAATTCTATTTTATCATACAAATCTCTTCTATTCTACCACCTTCCCGGAGTTCAATCTCCGGGTTTTATTTTGATGATCTGATCTCGTTGGCAATCATAAAAAGACAATTCCCTTTTAATATAGCAATTTGTGCAACTATTTTACGATTAAGAAGCAATTGCCTTTTGTACAGATTATGCATTAATTTACTATAAATATAGTATACATTTTTCTTATTATCGCCAATTACCGCATTTATTCGACTGATCCACAAACCGCGAAAATCTCTTTTTTTCCTATCTCTATCCCGATGAGCCGAAACCAAAGCTTTTATTTTCTGTTGCGAAATAGTTCGAGTAAGTCTTGAATGAGCCCCGCGAAAGCTTGATGTAAATAAACGAATTTTTGCCCTCCGTTTTCGAGCGATATATCCTCTTTTAATTCTGGTCATTGTCTTTTAATTCTGGTCATTGAATAAATGAGACTTTGATGAATAACTATTTGATTTTTTTCTTTCAGTTATTCTTTTATCCTTCCTAGTCTATTAATAACAAAAATGGATTCTTCCAATGTATAAAATAAAAATTCCAATGGCTTTTGCTACTCTAACCTTCCCACCCACGATTTGTTTCTTTTTTTTTTATAAGCATTTAACCTAGAAATAATAAATTGTATTGATACTAGGTATTAAAAAAACATAATAAATTAAATAGATAAAGAAATGGTGGGTTCCATCGTTTCTATGATTACTTTTTAAACGGTGAGGTCCTCTCTATACACCGGAGCCCCTTCCTTCATTGAATTTTCATTTATTCAATGTTCTTGTTAACTTGTACAGTTCACACTCATGGGCTCTACCCATGAAATATCTAGTAATAGGTCTTTCACAACGAAATCTATCTATACAGTAACGGTATTTAAGTATGAAGATTAGCTGGGTAGTTGACCCTCTTAGTCCGTTCTTGCTAAATTTAGGGAAAATTTAGGGCATAAATTTTCTTTATTTGAAATAGGATTTTTCCCGCTTAATGGATAACCATTTGTTACCAATGGGAAAGTCTTTTTCATCTTAAATTGCAAAGTGAGGTGATTCGGTTTGCACCAATCGAAACCATAAAATAGTCTATGATCTAAACGAGTCACACATACACCCTAGTACACGTTCCTCGGCGCTGAGGGCATCCCCGAAGAGCAGGAGATTTTGTGACATTTCGGATTGGCTGTCTTGTGTTTCTAATAAGTTGTTTAATAGTTGGCATGGTGAGTTGTATATATAATAAGCTGGTTTAGATCAATCCTAACCCCATGATTATGAATTATTTAGATTCTATTAATCTATTAATTATTAGAAATATTCTATTAAATAGAAATATTCTATTTAATCCGGTTGGGTTGGGTACGAAGCGAAAAAACAGAAAAGAAAATATCCGAGTAGCTACTAGAATCACGAGTGATGGGGGTTGGGTTGTAACAACTAGAATCACTAGGGGGTTAGGAGTCCGAAAAAAGAGAAAGGAAAATCTCTTATATTGTAACTATAATCACTATTATATTGTAACTATAATCACTAGAATTCATATAGACTTATACTAAGTATATTTACAAAATTATACTAAGTATAGCTAAATGACTATATATGGATAAAAAATATATATATATTCTATACTCCATATATTATTCTATACATTCGTTTTGAGAAATCCTTTCTGCTCATTTTTGAGCCGATTCACAAAGAATCGGCTACCGTATCAATAATTCCGTAGGCTTGGGCTTCTTCTGCTGACATATAAAGATCTCTTTCCATGTCTTTGTATATCTGCCAAAAAGGTTTGCCCGTTCTTTGGGCATAAATCATTGTCAACGTTTTGCGCATTTTCAGTAATTCATCCGCTTCCAGCACACATTCTACCGTTTGTCCCTCAAAAAACGAACTAGCAGGTTGATGGATCATTACCCTAGCGCGAGGGAATGCTAGACGTTTGGTAATTTCTCCTCCTACCAAAAGAAGAGATCCCATTGAAGCGGCTAATCCTACGCATATTGTTTGTACTTCGGCTTCTATCAGTTGCATAGTATCAAAAATACCCATCCCAGAAATTACCTCTCCGCCTGGAGAGTTTATCAATAGATACAAATCTTTGTTCTTGTCTTCTAGACTGAGAAATATCATAAGGCCAACAAGTTGATTGGAAATTTCACTGTTGATCTCTTGGCCTAAAAAAAGCAGTCGTTCTTGATAAAGTCGATTGTATAAGTCAATCCAAGATGCTTCATCGTCACCTGGAACAAGATAGGGTACTTTTGGCACACCGATAGGCATAAAAGTCAAAAAATGAAGTTGGCTATTTTTTTTACTTTGTTGTCTCTTTTACTTTAATGCTAAAACGTGATAAGAATTCTATGTATAATTTTTAAAATACTCTTTTACTTTTAATCAAACAAATATTTGTTTTATTCCCATCTTCCTATTTTCAAAGTCAAGAAAATACAAATAATAGGAAATTGATTCCTTTTCCAACCAAATTCTTTTCTTTATTTTACCGATTTCTCTTTAAAATCAGAAAAATTATATATATAAAAAAGAATACAAAATGAATAAAGGCAAGTTTTGACGAATAGGTCGTCCTTGGATATGTCTGCATTCACTGATATAAACACCCATATCCAATAGAAACACTCATATAAAATAAAGTCACCCCCCCCCATTGCGTATTGTTACTTATCGGGTATAGAATAGATCTGCTTCTTTTTGTTCCTACGAATAGAATTGTTCCATTATTACTAAAAAACTAGAACAAATATTAATTGTTTATGCGAGATAATCTACTGAAAGGGGAGGGTCCATAGTATAGTTTTTTACAGTGCAATAAAGTTACATAGTGTCTATTTTTTGTTGATATAAGAGGTATTTTCATGGGTTTGCCTTGGTATCGTGTTCATACCGTTGTATTAAATGATCCCGGCCGTTTACTTTCTGTCCATATAATGCATACAGCTCTGGTTGCTGGTTGGGCCGGTTCGATGGCTCTATATGAATTAGCAGTTTTTGATCCCTCTGACCCTGTTCTTGACCCAATGTGGAGACAGGGTATGTTCGTTATACCCTTCATGACTCGTTTAGGAATAACCAATTCGTGGGGTGGTTGGAATATCACAGGAGGGACTATAACGAATCCGGGTATTTGGAGTTACGAAGGTGTGGCCGGGGCACATATTGTGTTTTCAGGCTTGTGCTTTTTGGCGGCTATCTGGCATTGGGTCTATTGGGATCTAGAAATATTTTGTGATGAACGTACTGGAAAACCTTCTTTGGATTTGCCAAAAATCTTTGGAATTCATTTATTTCTTGCAGGGGTGGCTTGTTTTGGTTTTGGCGCATTTCATGTAACAGGATTGTACGGTCCGGGAATATGGGTGTCCGATCCTTATGGACTAACTGGAAGGGTACAATCTGTAAATCCCGCATGGGGTGTGGAAGGTTTTGATCCTTTTGTTCCGGGAGGAATAGCCTCTCATCATATTGCAGCAGGGACATTGGGCATATTAGCGGGCCTTTTCCATCTTAGCGTGCGTCCACCTCAACGTCTATACAAAGGATTGCGTATGGGAAATATTGAAACCGTCCTTTCCAGTAGTATCGCAGCTGTCTTTTTTGCAGCTTTTGTTGTTGCTGGAACTATGTGGTATGGTTCAGCAACTACCCCGATTGAATTATTTGGTCCCACTCGTTATCAATGGGATCAGGGATACTTCCAGCAAGAAATATATCGAAGAGTTGGTGCTGGGCTAGCCGAAAATCAAAGTTTATCAGAAGCTTGGTCTAAAATTCCTGAAAAATTAGCTTTTTATGATTACATCGGCAATAATCCGGCAAAAGGGGGATTGTTTAGAGCGGGCTCAATGGACAATGGAGATGGAATAGCCGTCGGTTGGTTAGGACATCCTATCTTTAGAGACAAAGAGGGGCGTGAACTTTTTGTACGCCGTATGCCTACTTTTTTTGAAACATTTCCGGTTGTTTTGGTAGACGGAGACGGAATTGTTAGAGCTGATGTTCCTTTTCGAAGGGCAGAATCGAAGTATAGTGTCGAACAAGTAGGTGTAACTGTTGAATTCTATGGTGGCGAACTAAATGGAGTCAGTTATAGTGATCCAGCTACTGTGAAAAAATATGCTAGACGTGCTCAATTGGGTGAAATTTTTGAATTAGATCGTGCTACTTTAAAATCGGATGGTGTTTTTCGTAGCAGTCCAAGGGGTTGGTTTACTTTTGGACATGCTTCGTTTGCTCTGCTCTTCTTTTTCGGGCACATTTGGCATGGTGCTAGAACCTTGTTCAGAGATGTTTTTGCTGGTATCGACCCAGATTTGGATGCTCAAGTAGAATTTGGGGCATTCCAAAAACTTGGAGATCCAACTACAAAAAGACAGGTAGTCTGATAGAACATTCATTTGTTCCTTTTCGATTCGACTTTTTTTTGTTTTTGTTGTGATTTGAATCATTGCATTTTGTTTTACTCTTGTTCTTTCTTTTTCTTTATCCGGGAGATAATCCCCCTAAAACAGGTATGAAAGCTATAATTGTAAACCACGATCAAATCTATGGAAGCATTGGTTTATACATTCCTCTTAGTCTCGACTTTAGGAATTATTTTTTTCGCTATCTTTTTTAGAGAACCTCCTAAAGTTCCAACTAAAAAGACGAAATGATTTTTCATTATCTCAATTGAAGCAATGAGCCTCCAATATTGGGATATTGGGGGCTCATTACTTCAACTAGTCCCCATGTTCTTCGAATGGATCTCTTAGTTGTTGAGAGGGTTGCCCAAAAGCAGTATATAAGGCATACCCAGTAAAACTTACAATTAACCCAGATATAGAGATGGCAACTAGGGTTGCTGTTTCCATTATTATAGAATATCAAGACCACAATGGATCTATAGGGTAAGATCCTTTATTTACAGCGGAATGGTATACAAAGTCAACAAATCTCAATGAATAAAAAATAGGATTTATGGCTACACAAACCGTTGAGGGTAGTTCTAGATCTGGTCCAAGACGAACTGTTGTAGGGGATTTATTGAAACCATTGAATTCAGAATATGGTAAAGTAGCCCCGGGGTGGGGAACTACTCCTTTGATGGGTGTTGCAATGGCTCTATTTGCGATATTTCTCTCTATTATTTTAGAGATTTATAATTCGTCCATTTTACTGGACGAAATTTCGATTCGATGAATTAGATTTACAAGAATCGACTAACTAGCTTTTCAATAGAAAAAAAAGTTTAGCAGTTAGGTCTTTGATTTTTAGCCCATTCTATTTGGATTTGGTAGTTCGACCGTGAAACTTCTTTCTTTCTGTATTTCCGGAATATGAGTGTGTGACTTGTTAGAATTGATCCTATTGATAGTACAGAACATAAAATGGATCCGTCATCTTGATAGAGATGGCTTTACCCCGTCAGATATTTATTCTAGTATCTGGAGCACGGAATATAGAAAATAGATTCTAAAGTATTAGAACTATGATTCATACTTAATATTTATATTTAGACCTCGCAACCGGACTGAAAAAAAATTGGAAGAGTTGGAAGAAGAAATTGAAATA